ATAGTCGACGTTGATTTATCATTTTTAACGTCTCTAATTCAAAACCGAACATGAAACTTTAGTTTCATTCGGCTCCTTTATGGAAAATGGAGAAATTCCCAGATATAAGACGGGAACGAAATTACAAAAAGAATTTCACCCATAACATCTATGTCAGCTTTTTGTACGAATGCATTCAATTCAAAATAACTTGCTTTCTAGATGATCCCTCTAGAGGAGGGGATTCTAACAATCTTTCTAGTTACTTCGTTCTCTATTTCTATTTGAGAAAATCCTAAGGAAAAAGATTTTGTTTCTACCGAGCTAAAACAAAAAAATATGTTGATTGAAGCCTTTAGTAAACTAAAGTCATCATTTAATAGCTATTTTGCTTCTCTCTAAAAAAAAAAAAAAAATGGAAGATTTAGTTACGATTAGAAACCTTTTTTTCTATCTTCGTCCATGGATCTCGTACTCATATTCATTCAATTGGAAGTATTGATCCAATTCAAAAAAAAATTCATGTTTCGTAATTTCATAATCCAAATTTTCAATTTCAAATTGACCTTTGGATACAAATCACGAGAATGTATAATTTTCCTCAAATTTGTCATTGAGAGGTAAAGGATTAATTCCTTAAAAAAAAAAAAATAAAGGTTTTGATCGGAATAGTAATCAAACCAGGAGACCCTTTAACTATTAAAGGGTTAATAAAACGAATCACACTTTTACCACTAAACTATACCCGCTACAGTTCGATTATTGTATTGAAATGGAATTTTTGTCGAACACTGAAATTGAATAGAATCAAGATAGGATTATAAAAGAATCATGAAATTTAGAATATTGGCATTTTTCAGAGGAGGACTTAATCAGATTATGAAAAGATAGTTAAATAACTAAAATAAAAATGAAAAAAAAAATGGAAAAAATGAAGGGGGAAGAAAAGATAATAAGAAATGGCATGTTGTTTTTAGAATGGAAACAGTTTTTTTCTTATTGGTCTTGCTGTTGCTTCAATAACAATGATTTTTTTATGATTATCAAATCAGAGAAATCATTTTCTTTATTACTAATATTATAGAATCCAAAAAAGGGCCTGGCGAGGTACTGATCAGGCCAGGCCGCGTAAACAATACTAAAGGACCTTTTTTTCGCTTTGGGGTGAAGAAGTATTTCTTTTTTTCTTTCTATATTTCTATTTTTTTTATTATTTTTTAATTCTTAATAATTAAAATAATTAATATAATAACTATATTTATTTATTTTTTATTTATAATATAATAACTATATATTATATATTTTTATTGAATTGAATCTTTTTTTGAATCTTCCTTATTTTATCTAAATCTAACTCATTGGAATTTCAGATAAAACTACTTAGATGTATTACAAAATACGACTTGTCTATTTTGTATATATATATTATTGTTATATAAATGTTATAGAATTAGATTTCATTTTGATTTTCTTTTTTTATTTATTTTGACTTTAAACATAATTTTCTTTTATTATTTTAAATAATATTATTTTATTTAAAATATTGTTCTATTTTATTTGGATTTGAATATTAGTATTTTTTTTTTTTTTCAATGGGGAGAGATGGCTGAGTGGACGAAAGCGTCGGATTGCTAATCCGTTGTACGACTCGTTCGTACCGAGGGTTCGAATCCCTCTCTTTCCGTTTCTATTGATGACTTACTATATTGATTTCTCTTTCGAATTTTTTAAATTATTTTCATTTTTTCAAAATATATCCAAATAAAATATTATTTAAAATAACAAATAGGAAATAAAAAATTTTATTTAATAAAAAATTAGTAATTAGAAAAAAATAGATGAAAAATCAAGCAAAGAACCCCTTTTTATTCTTCGCGTCCAGGATTACGCCCTGGATCATTAGATAGGAATCCGAAAATGAATAAAGAAACAAAGAATATCACTACTGTGTAAACAAAGAGTTTGAGAGTAAGCATTACACAATCTCCAAGATCATTTTATTTTTTTTTTTTTTAAGAAAATAGATTCTCTATTTTTATACCATATTATATCCTATTTTTTGATTTGATAACGAAAACCGAAATAGTTGTTAGAAATCGAAATTTTCGTAATTAAAAATATAGAAAATAGAATTTCTTATTTTATTATCTTACTTATCAATAATTTTTTTATACCCACTTTTTGATATTTTGGAGGATCACAATAAGGTTTTCACTCACAGAAAAAAATAGTTAGAATGGGAAAACAGGGTGATCCGGATTGTGACTATTCAAGAATTTGAATGTTTGAATCAAGGGTTCATACTGGAAGACTTGTCTGATCTTAGCAATTATTAGAATCGTTTTTCTCAAAAAAATCGTTCATTTTTCTAGTACAAGATGTAAGATCTTATCGAAAACTTACAGCAGCTTGCCAAACAAAGGCTAAGAGAAAAAAGAGTAGAGGTATGACTGGCATAAAATCTACGATTGGACTCAAAAAAGCGTAGGCCTCAGGTAATTTGGCTAATAAAAAACTACTCGAATAAAGGGCAGAATTAAGACAGATCAAACTAAAGATATTAAGCATAACAGAAATTTTGTTTTTTAGATAATTGCATTTTGATTGAGTTATTGATAGAAGTGAAAAATGAAAAAAAAAAAAGATAGACCAAAAATCCTTCTTTTTTTTTCCGAACTTACTTACTCAACCAAAAAACCTTCCATTCTCAAAGGAGAATAGAAGAAATTCTACTTTCATGCAATATTTTAATGGAATTATATGCAATGATCAATAAATTAAGTTGAATTCGATATCTTTGTGTGTCAAAATACTAACAACAGAATCTAATTGATTCTTTAGATATTTTGGCTGTAATTGACGAACAATCGATAACAATATTAGTGTTTATTAGTGTCCAATAGAAATCAAAGTGGGGCGTGGCCAAGTGGTAAGGCATCGGGTTTTGGTCCCGCTATTCGGAGGTTCGAATCCTTCCGTCCCAGAGTATATGTAAATATACTAAATTATAGTAAATATTTAATAGTAAATAATTTGGATTGTTTCTAAAGTGTAATATTGGATAGAATTTGATTCTTTTGGTTAATGGATCTAACCAAAATAAATCTTATCTTTTTTTCACATTTAACAAATGAAGGAAAAAGGATCATCAGTGTTCAAATGACACGTAGATACAACTGAATCTGTTGGAGATTTAGGTAAGATGGGGTTATAAATTACATATAAAATACATGAATTTGAATTAAAAAAGGAGCCTTTTTCATATATCCATCTTCTTATATATTTCTTTATATAGATTGTATATAGAATATAGATTGGATTTTTACAATCTATTTTTTTTTTTTTTTTCATTTCGATTTTTTTTATTTAGTGCTTATTAATTTCAAAAAAAAAATGGATTTCTCTTTCTTAGGGATGATCAAATGTCGTCTTTATTGTAATTGTTTGTAAAAAATTACAATTTTTTTTTAATTTCAATCGAAATTAGAAATTTATTCTAGAATTCTATCTAAAATAGAAATGATATAAATATCTAAATTCCTTAATATTCTAAATAATATAAATTAAAATCAAATTTCATTTTATTTTAATTCATTTTTAAAAATAAAGAAAATTTATTAAAATAACTAATATTAACTTAATATAGATTCGATATCTATGTACCGACTGTGCTGACTGAACCAATGACTATTCATGATTCCATAATTGAATCAACCGCATAGCGGTTCCAAATTCGAGGAATGTTATGGTAAAACTTCGTTTGAAACGATGTGGTAAAAAGCAACGTGCGACTTGAAGGACATGATCCGTTGTGGATTCTTATATCCATCATTCTCTAATAAAGGATGCTCTTGACTCGACATCCTTTGTTCCACTCGAACCCTGCATTTTTTTGTTGGGGTATAATGGAATTTAGTACATGATGGAGCTCGAGTGGAAAGTATTGATTCATTTATCAAGGGAGAAGGGTCTATGGTTAGTGTCAATCAATAAGTTAGAACAACTTTGTAAGTATATCTTTGACAGAGAAATCGAAAGGATCCAAATCAATCAAGTTTTAAATCCCAAAGGAATTCTTGTTGGAATTGATAAAAAACCTCTTCGATAAAAAAATTATATATATCGTGCGGTAATCCGCCGTTCGTATGATTCTATTCTTTGATAGAAAGAAATATTGATACAAAGAAATAACAAAAAAGGTATGTTGCTGCCATTTTTGAAAGGATTAAAAATCAACGAAGTAATGTCTAAACCCAATGATTCAAAACAAAGATAAAGGATTCCGGAACAAGGAAACGCCCTTTGTATTTTAAAATTGGATTTGCATCAGAATGCAGAATTCAAATCGATTCTAAATGAGACATATTAAAGGGTATTCGAGACTGCTCAATAAACGAAATGAAAAAGTATTTTCTTTTGGGATATTTAAGAGTTATTCAACTTGAGTTATGAGTATACAAATGATTTTATTTTTTTAGGAAAGAAAGACTTAATTCTTAGTCTAATTCATTTGATGATTTTAGGGACTTTTTTTATTTGTCGTTCTAATTTCTATATACATAATTTTAGAATAGAATCATTTTTCTCGAGCCGTACGAGGAGAAAACTTCCTATACGTTTCTAGGGGGGGTTTGTTGATCTAATCTATCCCAATGAGCCGTCTATCGAATCGTTGCAATTGATGTTCGGTCCCGAAGAGAGGGAAGAGATCTGCGAAAAGTGGGTTTTTATGATCCAATAAAGAATCAAACTTATTTAAATGTTCCTGCTATTCTATATTTTCTTGAAAAAGGAGCTCAACCTACAGAAACTGTTTATGATATTTTAAGGAGGGCGGGAGTTTTGGAAGAATTTCGACTTAATCAAACGAAGTTCAATTAATGAAATAAAAAAAGAAAGAGAATGAGGTTGTAGTTTGGTATAGCTTTTTTCATTTTTCCTTTTCTATTCATGTAGATTTTTTGTGTAGTGCCAATCCAACACAATTTTTTTTCTTATACTTAACTTAAATTTTTCTATTT